GAGGCAATATACTCTGATAAGGAAGATTCAGAGGAAGATTCAGAGGAAGATAAGTACGATTCAGAGGAAGATAAGTACGATTCAGAGCAAGATAAGTACGATTCAGAGGAAGTGGTGGCATAAGTTTGGTCGGTTCCCTGGCCCGATTCCTCCAAAAGAGAAGCTACCATTGAGATCGACACAGCTGAGATCGGAAAATCTTCGTGAGTTCCGCTCTGCAATCTTTTTCCTTCTTCTTGTGGCTGGAAGTCTCGTTGGGGTACATCTTTACGTTGTTTTCTCGATCGCTAGTGAGTTACAGACAGAGTTCAAAACGGTCAAATCTTTGATAATGGAATCATCTATGCTTGAGATTGAGGTGGGAAAACTTCTGGATAGGTATCCTCTATCTGAATCGAATTCTTTCGGGTTGTTCAGGTTAACTAATCTCTTTCTAGGTGCTCTGCAAAAGATGTTCTTGCGTAATGCTGATGGAATACGCTTTAATAAGAAGAAAAATTGGAAGAAAAAGCTCGTCGAGATCATCGATCTCATAAGTATGCCCTTCGATCCACTCGCTTTTTCGATAAATACGCGATATCTAAGTCATACAAGTAAAGAGATCTATTCAGTGCTAAGAAAAAGGAGCGGGTATTTTTTTGATGAAACGATAGAAGACTGGGCCGCAAACAGTGATTGGGTTGAGGATGAAGAAAGAGAAGTCTTGATTCAGTTCTCCACCTTAACGCCAGAAAAAAGGATTGATCGAATTTTATGGAGTCTGACTCAGAGTGATCATTTCTCAAAGAATGACTTTGATTCTCCAATGATGGAACAACCGGGAGAAATTTACTTAGGAAACTTAATTGACCTTCATAACAAGGATCTACTAAATTATGAGTTCGATACATCCTCTTTAGCAGAAAGACGGCTATTCCTTGCTCATTATCAGACAATCACTTATGCACAAACCCCGTCTGGGGCTAATAGTGTTCATGTCCCATCTGATCTACAACCCTTTTCGCTCCGCTTAGCTGTAACCCCCTCTCGGGGTATTTTAGTGATAGGTTCTATAGGAATTGGACGATCCTATTTGGTCAAATACCTAACGAAAAACTCCTATCTTCCTTTCATTACGATATTTTTGGACAAGTTTCGGGATACAGTTGTTCGTTTTGATGATTATGATGATGATGACAGTGATGACAGTGATGATGAGATCGAGATTTTTATTGATGCTCGTGACCCTATTGAGGCTATTAATCAAGATATTCATGTTTTTGACGATATGGATATTGATTGTGATCCTAGTTTCTATAGTTTTGAGGAGAGAGATGCTCATGACGATAAGATTAATATGGAGCTGGAACAGCTAACTAGGATGGATGCGCTAACTGAGGAGATGGACACGGTGTGGGACGTAGCCCAATTTTATATCAGCCTTCAAATCGAATTAACAAAAGCAATCTCTCCTTGCATAATATGGATTCCAAACATTCATGAGCTGCATTTTAGGGATTCGGGTTCCTTCTCCCTCGAGCTATTAGTGAACCTTCTCTCCTGGGATTGTGAAAGATCTTCCACTGGAAATAGTCTTGTTATTGCTTCGACCCATTTTCCCCAATTCGTGGATCCCTCTCTAATAGCTCCGCAGAGATTAGATACGTGCATTAAGGTACGAAGGCCTCTTATTCCACAACAACGAAAGCACTTTTTCACTCTTTCATATACTAGGGGATTTCGCTTGGAAAAAAAAGCGTTCCAGGCTAATGGATTCGCGGCCATAACCATGGGTTCCAATGCACAAGATCTTATAGCACTTACCAATGAGGCCCTATCGATTAGTATTTCACATGGGAAATCAATTATAGACGAAAATACAATTCGATTCGCTCGTCATAGACAAACTTGGGATTTGCGAGCCCATCTAATACCGGTTCAGAATTCTCGGCTCCTTTTCTATCAGATAGGAAGGGCTGTCGCACAAAATTTACTTCTAAATAATTGTCCCATAGATCCGATATCTATCTATTTGCAGAAGACATTCTGTAACGAAGGGGATTTTTATTTGTACAGCTCGTACGTCGAACTTGGAATGAGCACGAAGAAATTAACGATACTTCTTTATCTTTTGAATTGTTCTGCCGGATCGGTCGCTCAAGATCTTTGGTCTCCACCCGAACGAGAGGAAAACAATAGGATCGCTTATGGTAGACTCGTTGAGAATGATTTTGATCTAGTTCATGGCCTATTAGAAATAGAAGGCATTCTAGAGGGATTCTCACGGACAGATCTAGAGGGATGCTCACGGACAGAAAAAGATTGCAGTCAGTTTGATAAGGATCGAGTGCCATTGCTTCTTCGGCCCGAACCAAGGAATCCCTCAGATATGATACAAAATGGATTTCAATCTATGATTGATCAGAAATTTATCTATGAATCGGAGGAGGTGTTTGTAGCGGGGGAAAAAGTCAACCCGCAGAAGGTGTTCTCCAATTTCATAGTTTGGGCTCCTAGAATA